TATCGAGTAGTTGGATCATAGTCTCTTACCATAAAAATGGCTGCATGTGCAGCAGCACCAACTATTAGAAATCCGCCAATCCACATGTGGTGTGTGAACAAGGAAAGTTGTGTACCATAGTCAGTAGCTAGGTATGGATAAGGGGGCATAGAGTACATATGATGAGCTACAACGATAGTTGTAGAGCCTAGCATAGCTAGGTTAAGAGATAATTGAGCATGCCATGACGTTGTTAGGATTTCATAGAGACCCTTATGGCCTTGTCCTGTAAATGGGCCTTTATGAGCCTCCAAAATATCTTTAAGTCCATGACCAATACCCCAGTTGGTCCTATACATATGACCAGCGATCAGGAAAAGAATAGCAATAGCTAAATGATGGTGCGCAATATCGCTCAGCCATAAGCCACCGGTTATTGGATCTAGTCCTCCGCGAAAAGTAAGAAATTCTGCGTATTTAGACCAATTCAAGGTGAAAAAGGGGGTTGCTCCTTCGGCAAAACTAGGATAAAGTTGAGCCAAAAGGTCACGATTCAAGATAAATTCATGAGGAAGTGGTATCTCTTTAGGATCAACCCCAGCGTCAAGAAATTGGTTAATCGGTAAAGATACATGGATTTGGTGTCCCGCCCAAGAAAGAGACCCAAGTCCTAATAACCCCGCTAAGTGGTGATTCAACATGGATTCTACATCTTGGAACCAGGCCAATTTTGGAGCAGCTTTGTGATAATGGAACCAACCAGCAAAAAGCATTAACGATGCAAAAATCAATGCACCGATTGCGGTACAATAGAGTTGTAACTCACTAGTTATTCCAGATGCTCGCCAAATCTGAAAAAAACCGGAGGTTATTTGGATTCCTCGAAAACCCCCACCTACATCACCATTCAAAATTTCTTGCCCTACTATTGGCCAAACTACCTGAGCACTGGGTCCAATGTGAGTAGGATCACTTAGCCATGCTTCATAATTGGAAAAACGGGCACCGTGAAAGTACATGCCACTCAACCAAAGAAAGATAACGGAGAGTTGACCAAAATGAGCACTAAAGATTTTTCGAGAGATCTCCTCCAAATCACCGGTATGACTATCGAAATCGTGAGCATCAGCATGTAGGTTCCAGATCCAAGTAGTAGTATCGGGACCCTTAGCTATTGTTCTTGAGAAATGCCCGGGTCTGGCCCATTCCTCAAAAGATGTTTTTACAGGATCCCTATCCACAACAATTTTCACTTCTGGTTCCGGCGAACGAATAATCATTAAATCCTCCTCTTTCCGGACAAGACATACAAAGAGACCCGCCAACTGTTTTTTTAGTGAATCTTCGAAGGATAGATATTATGATTAGCCCTTTTCTTTACTATCTACCGCCCTTCTATTTTTTGTTTTTTTTTTAGTTATTTACTGGAGCAATTATATATTGAAGTCAATCCGAGGCAAGTGTTCGGATCTATTATGACATAAGGATTAGGTGCCTAACGGACATGGGTTATCCTGGAAAATTATTTCCTGACGTAACAAAAAAAAAATTATGTTTTATTTAAATTTATTAAGAAGCTAGTGTATTTTTTTTAGGGTATAAGCCCTACATCTACTTTCCTTGAGTGAGCATAATATAAATATTTTTATTCGATTCCAAATTCTAAGAAACTCATTAGAATTATTAAAAAAATCGTCCTTTAGGTAGGAATATTTAGATTGCCGCTTTTTATTTACTTTATTACCCCCGTTCTAGAGCCTATCCCGATTGTTTATCCTTATGAAATATGATATAAAATCGAAGGTAGAAGAAAGGGATAGGGATATAATGAAATTCTTGATTCGATCTTCCTACCAAAATTTTTTGATTAATGGATCAACAACCAAACCGCCCATTTTATGAAAATGAAGAGTGGTCTTATTCAAATTCAAAGCGCTTCGTAATCTTCAACCAATTCTGTGCTTCAATATAATTTCCCGGAGTAAGCGCTATAGCTTGTTTCCAATACTCAGCAGCTTGATCAAACCAAGCTTCCGCAATTTCCGAATCGCCCTGTAGAATGGCCTGTTCTCCTCGGTCGGAATAGGCAGTTCCTTCCCCTAGAACCGTACTTGAGAGTTTCCTACCTCATACGGCTCAGAAATTGCTATCTGAATTTCTCCTATCTTAACTGAATTCGATTTCTCAAAAATCGATCCAATTTCTTCTTGGGTTAAGCAGAAGAAGTTAATTACCTAAGTTTCAAACCCTAATTTTGCTCAATAATCAGTTTGATCTTTTCTCCCACCTTCAGAAGAATGAAGCATAGATAGACCCATATCCTTCGTTCGAATTTTCTGAAAGGTAACTATCTCGGTTTCGTGTCTTTCATATATGAAATTTCTATAGAATCCTTGAAAAATACTTTTTCCCATAAGGAAGAAAAAAGAACTTACTATCTTTGGGATCTGATACTACACCGCTGCTTAATCCTCTAGTGGATCGGCTCTATTACATAAGCGGATTCCTAAATTTTGCCCCGTATCATGGTATAATTAAGCAGTTTTTTTTTTAGTTGTATCGACCCAGTCGCTTACTAATTGATCTTTACGGTGCTTTCTCTATCAATTTGAGACTTTATCCATAGAGTAGTAGTAGTATAGGCTCGACTTTCTTCTTATTTTGATTCTCGTGAAGTGTTCTTCCTTCCTACAGCTGATAGGGCAAAATCATTGTTTTGACGATCCCTATGTAGAAAGCCCTTTTTTTCTTTTTAGCAAAATTCTTTCTATAGTGGAGATAGTCGCACGTAATGACAGATCACAGCCATATTATTAAAAGCTTGCGGTAAGAAGGGGTTTCGTTCTAGCGCCCGGAAATAATATTCCAAAGCCTTTGTATGCTCCCCATTACTTGTGTGTATAAGGCCGATGTTATATAGTATATAACTTCGATCATAGGGATCAATTTCTAGTCGCGTAGCTTCATAATAATTCTGCAAAGCTTCCGCATAATTTCCTTCGGATTGAGCCAACATCCGTTACGGTCGTTCATTCTATTCAAAAAATCTCCGTTCCAAAACCGTACATGAGGTTTTCATCTCATACGGCTCCTCCCTTCTGTACATAGTACTAAGCAAAAAATCTATAGAATCAAAATAGAATTAGTCCCATCTCATTATGGACCGAAAGGGGCTGGTATTTTTCCAAGAAATCTCTAGCCAACCTTCCCCTAAGAGGTTTTTCTTAACACCAATGAATTCGATTAATGTTCGAGGAAAACGATAGCTCCAGGAATTTCTTTGTTCTCAACGCCTCCCATTTAGAGGAATTAGGCACTTCAACGACCTTTGATGGTTATAAGGGTATCCAACGTACAAACCTGATGGTTGTTTGCTATCCCAACCATTCTTCCCAATCCTGATACTGATCAGGAAAAGGTTAATTTCTAACAAAGTTTTTCTCTTGTTGATTCCTATTTCGGGGTGTAGTGCTTTTCTCCCCTATGCTGCCTATTGGTCCTAGTAGAGTAGGATTAGCCTGTAATACAGAACCTATCCTGTAGGTGTAGGTGTAACCTTTCGCTCAATACTCAAATCCACAATTGAAGCATCTAAGGCCACATCAATCGAGGATACACGACAGAAGGAATTGGTAGTTCACCTCACCTTCCCCAAGCGTGGGTTTCCTTTACTAATTTTGTTCTCGCTATACGAACCCCCTCTCTTTCTCGTAAGACTGAGATGTAGGTAGGGCTAAAAAAAAACAAAAAAAAAAAAAGAGTCAAATCGCACCATCTCTATAATAAGTAAATGCCCTTTTTTCCCCTGAGGTTGTCGGAATTATTTGCAATAAAATATTGGCTACAATCGAGGAGGTCTTATCAATAAAATTTCCATTTATACGGGATCTAGACATAATTCCCAATCCATTCTATATAGAATTCTTTTCATTCTAGCACAAAATAACATAAAAACTTATAAATCGCTCCATATGCTCTAAATGGGTAAGAGAGGTATGGATTTTCCGCTCAGCTCAAATTGTCTCCTTTTCTTTCTGTTTGGACAAGAAGAGATATGAAATATTTGACTAAGATTGGATTTCATTCCACTTTCCTATTTCTCAACAACAACTTCTGTCATCAGCTATTTCGCGTTTTCAAAGTCATTAAGTACCCCCCTTGTTATTTAGATTGTATGGGATAACATACCTTATGGGAATAGAATTCTAGGGTTCCTTGGTTCTTTTATTTTCTTAGGGAATAATAAGGATTCTTCTATTCTCTTTTTATTTTGGTTTTCCCTAAAGAAAAACTTTTGAGGGAGCGGAATTCTTAGTAAAAAAAAAATTTTCCAAAGGAGCCATGGAATCCCCGAACGGTTGTGGCTGTACCTGTACTGCAGGAATACGAAAACTCGCTATTCACTCAGTTTATTTTACATAATAAGATTATGTGGGAAAGATGGCCGAGCGGTTCAAGGCGTAGCATTGGAACTGCTATGTAGACTTTTGTTTACCGAGGGTTCGAATCCCTCTCTTTCCGTTTCTCTTAATTCATCAACGTTACCGATCACAATGTATCAAATCAAATAAGAATTTATTTGAGCAATAATACCTTTATTTAATAGAATTCTCTAAAGCAAATTACTTTGGTATATAAAATATACCAAAAAATAAAAAAGATCCTAAGGTTAATCTATTTCTGCTAGGTGAATGGGAAAATACGAATTAAGAACCTTAGGTCGATTTAGTTCGGGGAAAGGGGAGGGGAAAATAAATTCTATGAACCTTTCCTTTTGCATTAAGCTCAAGTCTGACGAGAGTAATATTCTACAACTAACAACTCATTTATTTTCAGACCGACCCACTTTCTATCTAGGATTTTTTGTACTAGTCCTTTATATTGCAATATATCAACCGTCAAATGCTTTGGCAATTTGCCCGGATCGGATGAAGCAATAGAATTTTGAACCAGACGTTTTGATTTTTGGTTATCCTTCGTAGTAATAATATCTCGGGGTTTGCAACGAAAACTTGGTATATCAACTATACGACCATTAACTAAAATATGTCTATGATTAACTAATTGCCGGGCCCCAGGAATGGTTGAAGCCATACCCAATCGAAAAACAATATTATCCAAACGCATTTCAAGTAATTGTAGTAAAACTTGACCTGTTGACTTTTTTGCTTTTCCAGCGATATGTACATATCTAAGTAATTGTCGTTCTGTCAGACCATAATGAAAACGCAATTTCTGTTTTTCTTGAAGACGAATACGATATTGCTCCTTTTTCCCAGAATGGAATTTTTTTTTCAGATTACTTCCGGATTTAGGCGTTTTTCTAGTGAGTCCTGGTAAAGCTCCCAGACGGCGTATTTTTTTTAAACGAGGTCCTCGATAACGGGACATGAAGACTCCTTTTTTTATTGAAATTACATTTTACACAATAAATTTCATTGTATTTACATTACGGAATACATCGAAATTAAAACTGAATTAAACTAAAGGATGAACAGAGTAAAATTTACTAAAGTACCACAAAAAATGGAATTTCATCAACATCTGGATTTTTTGTATATATATTATATATTTTAATGTTTTGGATCTAGCAAAATTGTAAGGTAGAACGACGTAATGGACTCTAGATTCTCCATTTAATTCGAAAAAAAAAGAGATTCTTGTTCATGGAACATCAACAGAGAAAAAAGCCGACTATCGGATTTGAACCGATGACCCTCGCATTACAAATGCGATGCTCTAACCTCTGAGCTAAGTGGGCTTGCATAACTGAAATAGTGTAACAAATAGAATTATATATAGGAAATCCGTCAAATGGCAGATCTTAATTATTAATCTTAGTTATTAACTAGTTCCAAATTCAAAATTCTACTTAGAAAAAAAAGAATGAATATCAAACGTTATAGTAGAATTTTGAATATACTAAAAAAGTAAGGAAGGGGGGGTCGGGGAGAGAAAAACTTTTGGATGTATTGATTCCGATTGAATTTCAAATATATCAACGGTAGAATCAATTCAATTCTGAATTGCAATAAGCGGGGTCTCTTGAATAGAGATGAGCTGCTAGACTACGTCGAATAATGAATTCAATGATTCAAAAAAAACTAAGAAATGTAGGAAATTACACAAGGAATCCAGGTTTCAAAGAAAAAAAGACAATGGGGATATGGCGAAATCGGTAGACGCTACGGACTTGATTGTATTGAGCCTTGGTATGGAAACCTGCTAAGTGGTAACTTCCAAATTCAGAGAAACCCTGGAATGAAAAATGGGTAATCCTGAGCCAAATCCCTTTTTTTGAAAAAACAAATAGTTCTCAAACTAGAAACTAGAACCCAAAGGAAAAGGATAGGTGCAGAGACTCAATGGAAGCTGTTCTAACGAATCGAGGTGTAATTACGTTGTGTTGGTAGTGAAACTCCCTCTAAATTACTAAATTAGAGAAAGAAGGGCTTTATACATCTAATACACACGTATAGATACTGACATAGCAAACGATTAATCACAGAACCCATACCATAATATAGATTCTATATTTATTTTTTAGAATGAAATTAGGAATGATTATGAAATAGAAAATTAGAAAATTCCGAATTTTTTTAGAATTATTGTGAATCCATTCTACTCGAATATTGAGTAATAAAATCCTTCAATTCATTGTATTTGAAATCTATTAAAAATAGGATTAATCGGACGAGAATAAAGATAGAGTCCCATTCTACATGTCAATGCTGACAATAATGAAATTTCTAGTAAAAGGAAAATCCGTCGACTTTATAAGTCGTGAGGGTTCAAGTCCCTCTATCCCCAAACCCTCCTTTATTCCCTAACCATAGTATTTATCCTCTTTTCTTTTTTATCAATGGGTTCAAGATTCATTAGCTTTCTCATTCTACTCTTTCACAAAGGAGTGCAAAGAGAACGCAATAGATCTTATGCTATTCATTAAATAGATTTCTTTTTTATTAGAGTATCCGCAAAGAATCTCAATTATTAATTAAATTTATAAGTATTATTAAGTAAGCCATCCACAATGCATAGGACTATCCCCCCTCATTTCCAAATTTGAGGTGGAATACTTTATTGATTTTTTCGTCCCTTTAATTGACATAGATGCAAATACTCTACTAGGATGATGCACAAGAAAGGGTCAGGATAGCTCAGTTGGTAGAGCAGAGGACTGAAAATCCTCGTGTCACCAGTTCAAATCTGGTTCCTGGCACATAAAAAATGGATCTACCGAATAGATATTGATACAAATACCTCGAGATGCATTCGGGTATATTCATTAATAATCTGGATAGTATACACTAAGTAGATAAATCTCTAAACACTTCTTTTTAAAAAAGAGTTAAAATCTCGGATTCTTTTCTTTATAGTGTAGAAGGAGGTGAGATTAGGTGCCCTTTGCTTTGCTTCATTTTTGCATTTCTTATTAATTCTTATTAATTTTGTATTCCACTATTCCAAAGAATTTTTTTTTCTTGATACTTTCTTTCCCAGTTGTTCTAAATAATGTGCGCGGTACAAAGTTCGTGGTAAGAACTTCTTTGAGTCATTGTATTTTTCTGTTCATACGAAGGAAATTTATAATGAATATGTGATTTTTCAATTTGAAAAATCGAAATGAATTCCTTTTTTGATCAGTCTATCTGGACCTTTTTGTATAATAGGAAGTAATTAGAATATAATAGGTATTTCGTTTCGTCTAGGAACAGAATAGCAAAATATTCCGTGACTAGAATAAAATCTGGAGTTGTGTTGTATAAGTGAGCATGAATTTATTATCATTCAAATTCAATGAGCATCTTGTATTTCATAGAAATTAGGGGTTATATAGTCCTTACGTAAGGGCCAGCCTATCCAACTTTCAGGCATTAAGATACGTTTAAGGCGCGGATGATTATCATAAGAAATTCCCACCATATCATAAGATTCGCGTTCTTGAAAATCGGCACTTCTCCAAACCCAGAAAACAGACGGGATTTTAGGATTATCTTTTTGGGTAAAGACTTTTATGCATACTTCTTCTGGGTTATCTATACCATACTGTATTCTCGTAAGATGATACACGCTAGCTAAAGATCCGCCGGGTGCTACGTCATAAGCACATTGGGAACGTAAATAATTGTAACCATATACATATAAAATGACAGCAATGGAATCCCAATCCCCTGCTTTTATTTGTAAAGTCTCTATTCCTCGGTGATCGAAGCCCAAAGATCTATGAACCACCTCATGTTTGACTAGCCAATTAGATAACCACCCCTGCTGCATTGTCTTGATCTCCCCCTCTTTTTTTATAAATATTTCAAATTTCAAATGAATGTAAGTTTGAAAGATTGCACTGCTCTTTCTTTTTCTGCACAAAAGAACCCCTCTTAATTCACTAATTTGGAGGAAGATACTGGACTTTTGGATTTGAAAAAAGTTTCAGAAGATATATCTAAAGTAGATGGTGATTGATAGAGCAATTCTTGCTCGTAAGTTCCGGTATGAGTACTGCGCCGAACATAAAGTTTGTGACTGGTAGTAAAACATCGATTTTTCTTTTGACTTTGACATAGAGTTCGATCCTCAACAATTTCCCGCGATATCTTCTTACGAAGTTTTGTTAGGGCATCTATAACAGCCTCTGGTTTAGGCGGGCAACCCGGCAAGTAGACATCCACAGGAATTAACTTATCAACTCCTCGAACAGTACTATAGGAATCCGTACTGAACATCCCCCCTGTAATAGTACAGGCTCCCATAGCAATGACGTATTTTGGTTCAGGCATTTGCTCATATAATCGCACTAACGAGGGAGCCATTTTCATTGTTACCGTACCGGCTGTTAAAATTAGGTCCGCTTGCCTAGGACTTGATCTTGGTACCAATCCATAACGATCAAAGTCGAATCGCGAGCCTATTAATGCAGCAAATTCAATGAAACAACAACTGGTACCATATAGAAGGGGCCATAAACTGGAGAGTCTTGACCAATTCGAAAGATCATTTGGTGTAGTTGAAATAACGGAATTGGAACTTGTTTGGTCAAGTAACGGAAACTCAATCAAACTCATGACTGTCTCAATGGAATCTTTTCCTTCTTTTTTTTTTTTGTCTGAATATTCAGTTAAGACCATTCCAAGGCTCCTTTTCGCCATGCATAAACTAAACCAACAACTAGGATAAGCACGAAAATGAAAGCTTCGATAAAAACGGATACACCCAATACGTCAAAACTCATTGCCCAAGGGTATAGAAAGACCGTTTCCACATCAAAAACAACAAAAACTAGTGCAAACATGTAATAGCGTATTCGGAATTGTAACCAAGCACCCCCCATGGGTTCTATACCCGATTCATAACTAGAAAGCTTCTCTGGTCCTTCACTAATCGGGGCTAAAAGCCCTGAAATCCAAAATACCAAAATAGGAATAAGACTTGCTATTATTAGAAATGTCCAAAAAATATCATACTCGTGAAGCAGGAACATAAATGTACTCCCATTAATGTGGAATAGGCGGAACTGAATTAGTCAATTCAGTTGGCATTGTCAATTTATCCAGAACTTCTCTCTTTTCCTCGGTGAAACAAAAATATCTTTTGCTCAAACCAAAGAGCGCTTACTTTAGCTAAGGATTCATCCAATGGAATCCCCGCTATCTTTCTTTTGGATTTCCATTCTATTTAGATAATGTATATTTATTATAGTAATATACTTCAAACAAAATAGGAATTCGAAAAATGGAGAAAATCGTTGCAGTCATTATAGGAAAGTCTAGGAACTTAGTGCATATCCATATCCTATTTTATTTGTTTTATTTGAAGAAGGATGGAATTCAAATCAGATAAGGTATCTTTCCTTCTATTGATTTGATCGAAATTTTCTTTTTTCTTTTCCTGTCTCTATGATTTTTGATAAATAAGCCTATGGTAAGGCTTTTATCTCTATTCTAGGTCGCAAGCGACCGTCGAGTCTATAAACAAGTACTAATAAGGTAAAGAAAACTATACTAAAGGAAATATAAGATATCCATCCTAAAAAAAAAGACATATATATATTAGTAGGGCTATACGGATTCGAACCGTAGACCTTCTCGGTAAAACAGATCAAACGGATTATTATCGAAATGATTCGAACTGTTTCAAAGACCCAACATGCATTTTTCTGCATTGGGCTCTTTCATCAACTGATGTAAAGATCAGTTAATCCGCCATAGTTTTTCTTTACGGAAAGATAATAAGATGGCTCCCTGTGCTCTGATTGATTTATTTGTATTATGATCCATCTAGGAGCAATACCAAAGTGTTTCAAAGGAGGATTACCTTGACTTAGGTTTGCCTCTGGCCTAAATGAAATCGATCTAAGTGAAATGGAGTCTCTATCGTTCCGCTGCAAGAGTTGACTATGAGACTTCATACACCTTAAAGTTTCATAGAACGAAAAGAAGTTTTTTGGAGGCCCTTATCCTCATTATGCCTAGCATTGAGTGGGCTGGATATTTACCTTATCAACTAGCAAATCACTAGGGGTTCTATTTGATTAGGCACCAGAATTGGCACCCGAATCGGACTGAACCGACTATTTGTCAGGCTACTGTTCTCCTATTCTCTCGAATCCATGAAGTAAGACATTGATTTTCCAATAAGGTCAATTATGTTCATTCCATAATTAATTCCCTTGAAAAGCATTGGCGCACGTGTAAGCGAGTTGCTCTACCGAACTGAGCTATAGCCCTTGTCAGAGATATCTTAACATATAGATAATTTCTTGTCAAGATGAATATTCTGTAATCCCATAGGATATCCCTTTGATCTATTTAATATATACCATACCAATAACATACCATACCAATAACGGAATACCATACTAATAATGGAGCGGTATTGCTTATAAAAAGGATTCAATCTATAATCGATCGAAGTAATGCGGCTTCTTTTGTGATGATAAATTGCCTACTTAACTCAGTGGTTAGAGTACTGCTTTCATACGGCGGGAGTCATTGGTTCAAATCCAATAGTAGGTAGGTAGGTAGAAAAATTACTAGATAGCATTGGACTTACTTCGCTTCGCTATCTAATAACTTTTTCTACCCTTCTTTCCTTTTTCTTTATATCAACGAAACCTTTGGATTGTCTTCAATTGGAGGGGGGAATCCAATTGATAGCCTCGACTCGTATCCTAGCCCGTTTGAGAGCTAGTTTTGCTTCAACCAATTCTTTCGTACCCTCAGCTCTACTCAAGTTAGCTTCTGCTATTTCAAGTGCCTGTTGAGCTTCTTCTGGATCAATGTCACTACCCAGTTCTGCATCATTTCCTAAAATGATGATCTCATTATTAACTATTCTCGCAAAACCACTCCACAGAACCGCCGTTAACCATTGGTCGTTGAGGAGGCGTATTCTCAAAGGACCCATATCTACAGCTGTGTTAATGGGGGCGTGGTTTGGTAATACACCAATTTGGCCGCTATTAGTAGATAAAATGATTTCTTTCACTTCACAATCCCAAATAATTCGTTTAGGAGTTAGTACATAAAGATTTAATTTCATTTCTTCAATTTGTTCTCCTCTTCTAAGTTTATAGCTTTCGTGCTAGCTTCATCGATGTTCCCCACCAAATAAAAAGCCTGTTCGGGTAGGCCATCTAATTCTCCGGAAAGGATTAGTTGAAACCCCCTAATTGTTTCTGCAAGACTAACATACTTTCCTGGAGAACCGGTAAAAACTTCTGCCACAAAGAACGGTTGTGATAAGAACCGCTCAATTTTTCGTGCTCTTGCTACAGTTAAACGATCCTCCTCCGATAATTCATCCAACCCAAGAATTGCAATAATGTCCTGAAGTTCCTTGTAACGTTGTAAAGTTTCTTTAACTCTTTGCGCAGTTTCATAATGGTCCTTGCCAACGATCCGAGGCTGTAACATAGTTGAGGTTGAATCTAAAGGATCTACTGCGGGATAAATACCCTTGGAAGCCAATCCTCTAGAAAGTACGGTAGTAGCGTCCAAATGTGCAAATGTTGTCGCAGGAGCAGGATCGGTCAAATCGTCTGCAGGTACATAAACAGCTTGGATCGAAGTTATCGATCCCTTGTTGGTAGAAGTAATTCTTTCTTGTAAAGAACCCATTTCTGTACTAAGTGTAGGTTGATAACCCACTGCAGAGGGCATTCTCCCCAATAAGGCGGATACCTCGGATCCTGCTTGAACAAAACGAAAGATATTATCGATGAATAAAAGCACGTCTTGCTTATTAACATCTCGGAAATATTCTGCCATGGTTAGGGCAGTTAAACCAACTCTCATACGAGCTCCCGGCGGTTCATTCATTTGTCCATAGACTAGAGCTACCTTTGATTCCTCAATATTTTTTTCATTAATTACTCCAGATTCCTTCATTTCCATATAAAGATCATTTCCTTCACGAGTCCGTTCCCCTACTCCGCCAAATACGGACACGCCTCCATGAGCTTTAGCAATGTTATTGATTAATTCCATGATGAGTACTGTTTTACCTACTCCAGCCCCCCCAAATAGTCCGATTTTTCCTCCACGCCGATAAGGTGCTAAAAGATCGACCACCTTAATACCTGTTTCAAAGATAGATAATTTCGTATCTAACTCAATAAAAGCAGGCGCGGATCTATGAATAGGGAATGTTGCACTAGTATCTACGGGACCCAAATTGTCAATAGGCTCTCCAAGAACGTTAAAAATTCGTCCGAGAGTAGCTCCACCGACCGGAACACTAAGAGGAGCTCCTGTGTCAATCACTTCCATTCCTCTCATCAACCCGTCTGTAGCACTCATAGCTACAGCTCTAACTCGATTATTTCCCAATAATTGTTGTACCTCGCAAGTCACATTAATTTGCTTATCAGCAGTGTCCCGACTCTTTACTATCAAAGCGTTATAAATATAAGGCAACTTGCCCGGGGGAAAAGTGATATCCAGCACGGGTCCAATAATTTGATCAATCCGCCCTGCATTTTTTTCTTCAATTGTGGAAACCCCGGGACGCGAAGTAGTAGAATTGGTTCTCATAATTATCGCATAATTAAAAAAAAAAAGGAATTTGTCGAAATTTTTCTTTTTTTCTTGTTGAATAATGCCAAATCAAATAAAAAAAATATCCAAAAATCAAAAAGTTAAAAGGAAATAAATTAGTTAATTCAATAAAAAAGAAAAGGGTACTAGCACTTGATTTCGTTGCCTAAGCGAATCCCTTTCACTCCTTTACTCATGGAATGAGTCCGGTGGAAAGTTCAATCAATCTTTTTTATTGATTGACATTTTTCCTTTTGTCAAGGATCTTTGCCTCTTCTATTTTCCTGTCTAGGACTTCGATATACAAAATATATATTACTGTGAAGCATAGATTGCTGTCAACAGAGAATTTTCTTAGTATTTAGGTATTTAGATTCAAAATTAAGAAAGGGGCCTATTAAGATAAGAACTTATAAAATTGTAAAATAAGGATTAAGGGATATTAGTTTGGGTTGCGCTATATCTATCAAAGAGTATACAATAATGATGGATTTGGTGAATCAAATCTATGTTTTAATAATGAACCATGTTAACTTACCATAACAACAACTCAATTCCTATCAAATTCGTAGAGTAGAATTCCTATAGGATAGAAAGTACACAGGGTGTACGCATTATATATGAATGAAACATATTCATTAACTTAAGCATACTGCCTTTTTATTTTTTATTTAATGAGTTGATATTAATTGAATATTTTTTTTAAGATTTTTGCAAAGGTTTCATTTACGCTTAGTCCATATCGAGTAGACCCTGTCGTTGTGAGAATTCTTAATTCATGAGTTGTAGGGAGGGACTTATGTCACCACAAACAGAAACTAAAGCAGGTGTTGGATTTCAAGCTGGTGTTAAAGATTATAAATTGACTTACTACACCCCGGAATACGAAACTAAGGATACTGATATCTTGGCAGCATTCCGAGTAACTCCTCAGCCCGGGGTTCCGCCTGAAGAAGCAGGGGCTGCAGTAGCTGCGGAATCTTCTACTGGTACATGGACAACTGTTTGGACTGATGGACTTACCAGTCTTGATCGTTACAAAGGACGATGCTATCACATCGAACCCGTTCCTGGAGAAGACAGTCAATATATCTGTTATATAGCTTATCCATTAGATCTATTTGAAGAGGGTTCTGTTACTAACATGTTTACTTCCATTGTGGGTAACGTATTTGGTTTCAAAGCCCTACGTGCTCTACGTTTGGAGGATCTACGAATTCCTCCTGCTTATTCAAAAACTTTCCAAGGTCCGCCTCATGGTATCCAAGTTGAAAGGGATAAGTTGAACAAGTATGGTCGTCCTTTATTGGGATGTACTATTAAACCAAAATTGGGATTATCCGCAAAAAATTACGGTAGAGCATGTTATGAGTGTCTACGCGGTGGACTTGATTTTACCAAAGATGATGAAAACGTAAACTCACAACCATTTATGCGCTGGAGAGACCGTTTTGTCTTTTGTGCCGAAGCTATTTATAAAGCACAAGCCGAAACCGGCGAAATCAAGGGGCATTACTTGAATGCGACTGCGGGTACATGCGAAGAAATGATTAAGAGAGCTGTATTTGCGAGGGAATTAGGGGTTCCTATTGTAATGCATGACTACATAACTGGAGGATTCACCGCAAATACTAGTTTGTCTCATTATTGCCGCGACAACGGCCTACTTCTTCACATTCATCGAGCAATGCATGCAGTTATTGATAGACAGAAAAACCATGGTATGCATTTCCGTGTATTAGCTAAAGCATTGCGTATGTCTGGGGGAGATCATATCCACTCTGGTACGGTAGTAGGTAAGTTAGAAGGGGAACGCGAAATGACTTTAGGTTTTGTTGATTTATTGCGCGATGATTATATTGAAAAAGATCGTTCTCGCGGTATCTTTTTCACCCAGGACTGGGTATCCATGCCAGGTGTTATACCGGTGGCTTCAGGGGGGATTCATGTTTGGCATATGCCAGCTCTGACCGAAATCTTTGGAGACGATTCCGTATTACAATTTGGTGGAGGAACTTTAGGACATCCTTGGGGGAATGCACCAGGTGCAGCAGCTAATCGGGTGGCTTTAGAAGCCTGTGTACAAGCTCGTAACGAAGGGCGCGATCTTGCTCGTGAAGGTAATGAAATTATCCGAGCAGCTTGCAAATGGAGTCCTGAACTAGCCGCAGCTTGTGAAGTATGGAAAGCGATCACATTCGACTTCAAGCCGGTAGATACCATCGATAAAGACGATAAAGACGATAAATAAGCGAAATAGAAAGAGAAAAAATTAGTTACAAAATGCAGTAATTCTTCTTTATTCTTCTAATTGATTGCACTTAAATTCGGCTCGATCTTTTAAAGAAAAGATCGAGCCGAATTTAAATATATCTTGATACGATCATGAGACTTGACAAATCGAGATTCTTCTATTCTATATATCTAGAATATAGAAAGGTATAATACAATAAACAAATACAAATCAAAATAGAGTATTATTATACGATAATGGAACCAAATACGCAGTATTTGCAGAAAAGAGTCTTCATTTATTGGGAAAGAATCAATATACTTCTAATAATGGCGAATCGGGACCCACTAAGACAGAAATAAAGCATTGGGTCGAGCTCTTCTTTGGTGTTAAGGTAGTAGCTGTGAATAGCCATCGACTACTCGGAAAGGGTATTCTGAAAGAGGTATTTCTTTCATTTTCACAATTGCTTTCTTTTGAATCCAATTTCAAATTAGATTAGAAAGATAGAAAGGCCATGAGAATGGAAAAAGAAAAATCAAATTATCCATTACATTCATTTTTTAGAGATATAGAACACTATTATTTATCTATAAATAATCTTTTTTTTGCAAACTAAAAAATACATAAAAAATACAATAGTCAATATTCCTTATAATAGATATACTTAATTATATCTTAAGAATAGAATCTTAAGATATATTTTGAATAGATAGAAATAGTAAATTGGAATTGAGACACCTATTCTATGACAGATTTAAACTTACCCTCCCTTTTCGTGCCTTTAGTAGGCTTAGTATTTCCGGCAATTGCAATGACTTCTTTATTTCTTTATGTGCAGAAAAATAAGATTGTCTAGAACCGACGGGGCAAAATTTGTTCAATGTATTTCCAGGATCATAATACAAATATTTTTTAGTGTAAGTAATATATTAATATGATAGGGTATGTAGCTCTTTCTACACACAAATGAAAAACGTCTATGGATGCGGATATCGGATACGAGTATAAATGCATACATATGGGTAGCCGAGTATAGCGAGTTTTTTTAAGTGGATCCAGGAATTTTTTTGAATAGAAAGTCAATGTATCTAACCAATTATTTCACAGGAGTACTAGCTCCTGAAGGCGATTTCAGAATCAAAACAAAAAAAAAGTAAAGTCAAAATCATTTAGCTTATTCTCTCAATTTCAATTAACCGCTGCTGGATTTAGTATATCTAATATGAATTGGCGATCAGAACACATATGGATAGAACTTCTAAAAGGTTCTCGAAAAAGAGGTAATTTTTTCTGGGCCTGTATTCTTTTTCTAGGTTCATTAGGATTCTTAGCGGTTGGGGCTTCCAGTTATCTTGGTAAGAATATGATATCCGTACTTCCATCTCAACAAATTCTTTTTTTTCCGCAGGGGATCGTGATGTCTTTCTACGGAATCGCGGGCCTATTCATTAGCTCCTATTTGTGGTGCACTATTTTTTGGAATGTAGGCAGTGGTTATGACCTATTTGATAGAAAAGAGGGAATAGTGTGCATTTTTCGTTGGGGATTCCCCGGAATAAAACGCCGCATCTTCCTTCGATTCCTTGTGCGGGATATCCAATCAATTAGAATTCAGGTTAAAGAGGGTCTTTATCCTCGTCGTATCCTTTATATGGAAATACGGGGCCAGGGGGTCATTCCCCTGACTCGTACTGATGAGAAGTTTTTTACTCCACGAGAAATTGAACAAAAAGCTGCCGAATTGGCCTATTTCTTGCGTGTACCAATTGAAGTATTTTGAGTACCAATTGCAATTTTTTTAATTTAAATTGCAAGGGTATTTTCGAGTATTTATATAAAGGAAGGAACAACCGAGGATAAGAGAAAATTGCTTCTAATTTGTTTTGTCCAAGTGAGATATATGGTCTAATATTCTTCTCTTTTCATATGAAAGGGCTTTTTTTTATTCTATTTCTCTTTTCCACTCCATTTAGATCTAAGAAAGAACCCAATACAATGAAATTCCACTAGTAAATAAAAAGAGAAATAGATACAAACACAAGGTCTCAAACCTTGTTATAGAATTTTTGCTTCAAAAAAAAAAGAAATATCATATAGAGTCAGCGAATGAAGCGGATTCATTAACAACTCAATTTACGGATCAAAAATGAAAAAAAAGAAAGCATTGCCTTCTTTCCTATATCTTATATTTATCGTACTTTTACCCTGGGGAGTCTCTTTCTCTTTTAACAAATGCCTGGAACTTTGGATTAAGAATTGGTGGAATACCAGGCAACCTGAAACTCTCTTAACGGATATTCAAGACAAAAGGATTCTGGAAGGATTCATAGAATTAGAAGAGCTTTTTCTCTTGGACGAAATGATAAAAGAAGAACCGAAGACACATGTACAAAAACTTCCTATAGGAATACACAAGGAAATAATACAATTGGCCAAAATAGATAATGATGACCATCTCTATATCATTTTGCATTTCTCAACAAATATAATCTTTTTGGCTATTCTAAGTGGTTCTTTTTTTCTGGGTAAAGAGGAACTTGTCATTTTGAATTCTTGGGTTCAGGAATTCTTCTATAACTTAAATGACTCAATAAAAGCTTTTTTTATTCTTTTAGTTACGGATTTTTTTGTTGGATTTCATTCCACCCGCGGTTGGGAACTACTAATTCGTTGGGTCTACAATGATCTTGGATGGGCCCCTAACGAGCTAATTTTTACTATTTTTGTTTGTAGTTTTCCTGTGATTCTAGACACGTGTTTGAAATTTTGGGTCTTTTTTTGTTTAAACCGTCTATCTCCTTCGCTTGTAGTCATTTATCATTCAATTAGTGAAGCATAATTGGCTTTCCTAATATTAATAAAATAATAAAATTAGCATTTTTCTTCTTTTAGAAAAAAAGCCCTTTTTCTTTTTAGCAAAATTCTTTCTACTTCTACCTGCTCAAGGTATTCATCATTCCAGTACAACTCTTGCAGTAGAATAACAACAGACTCGTGTATAGGGAACTAGATTAACTTAGCTACCTATCTAATTTATTGTAGAAATTCCGGGATCCGCGATTGGACATGGAAAATAGAAATACTTTTTCTTGGTTGAAGGAACAGATGATTCGATCGATTTCTGTATCGATCATGATATACATAATAACTCGGGCATCTACTTCAAATGCATATCCCATTTTTGCGCAGCAGGGTTATGAAAGCCCGCGGGAAGCAACTGGACGAATTGTATGTGCCAACTGCCATTTAGCTAATAAGCCCGTGGATATTGAAGTTCCCCAAGCTGTGCTTCCCGATACTGTATTTGAAGCAGTTCTTCGAATCCCTTATGATATGCAGCTGAAACAAGTTCTTGCTAATGGGAAAAAGGGAGGGTTGAATGTGGGTGCTGTTCTTATTTTGCCTGAGGGATTCGAATTAGCGCCGCCCGACCGTATTTCTCCTGAGTTGAAAGAAAAGATAGGAAATCTCTCTTTTCAGAATTATCGTCCCAATAAAAAAAATATTCTTGTGATAGGCCCTGTTCCCGGTAAGAAATATAGTGAAATTGTCTTTCCCATTCTTTCCCCCGATCCCGCTACAAAAAAAGACGTTCATTTCTTAAAATATCCCATATATGTAGGGGGAAACCGAGGAAGGGGACAGATCTATCCCGATGGTAGCAAGAGTAACAATACAGTTTATAATGCTACGTCAACGGGTATAGTAAAAAAAATACTACGTAAAGAAAAGGGGGGATATGAAATATCCATAGTTGATGCGTCGGATGGGCGCCAAGTGATTGATATTATACCTCCCGGGCCAGAACTTCTTGTTTCAGAGGGGGAATCAATCAAGCTTGATCAACCATTAACAAGCAATCCTAATGTGGGAGGGTTTGGTCAGGGGGATGCAGAAATAGTGCTTCAGGATCCATTACGCGTCCAAGGTCTTTTGTTCTTTTTCGCATCTGTTATTTTAGCACAAGTCTTTTTGGTTCTCAAAAAGAAACAGTTTGAAAAGGTTCAATTGTACGAAATGAATTTCTAGATCCCGGGATTTCTTACCATTAAGTTGGTAAAAAGTCTCGATTTCTGGAATTCCTTATTTCTATTTCATGCAAAAGAAGAGAATCTAAGGTAGAGGCGAGAACAATAAAAGGAACAAGTCCTTTTAGGAGGAATTGCAGGTCTTCGTAATCCTCTATTGGGCACAAGAAAAAGGCAAAAAAGCCTTTTTCTTGTGTCGAGTCTTCTTGTATCGAAGTAAGAATCCTTTTTTTCTTATTTGTTTTGTCAAAGATTACTATTTATTCTTTATTCGGGTCTGTCTCTTCGACTTCCTTTGCTTAGGTTCGAGCGTGGTAGTGGACAAACAGAGGGAAAGAAAGTATGGCGGGGAACAAATTTTTTGTGAGCAGATAGAATTGCTTGACTTTTCAATTAAGTTCAACTTCGAACTTACAGAAATTTTGTAAAAAAAAGTATACCCTTCCCTCCCATTAAAGGGTGTTTTTTTTAGGCTAGTGGAGTAGTTTTGATTAAGGTTTTATTAGTTTATTACTCTAAACTAAATCAAAGATTTGTAGGATACTTCTTTCGTGGAAGAAAATAGTGGATCCTTAATTGATCCACTCTTTGTTGTTGCTTCATAAGAGTGAGGTAAATCAATTTTATGGGCGAAAGGCAGGCGCTTTAAACCCACCAACGGATTGCTTCAATAACATAACATTATTAATAACAAAAGAATAGATGGAAGGATTCTAACCA